AGTGTTTAGTAAAACATTGCTTCTTTCATTCATGTATTGGATCTCGACAAAGGAAAATGACTCATTTAAAAAATTGTTTTTTTTACTAAAAATCCTTATGGCTTTTCGCAATGTAATGACTAAGAGAGCTACTGATAATAATGATCCCCATAAAAGAGCTGCGTAGCCCAATATCATCATACTTACATGCATCATTAACCATTGGGATTGGAGAGCAGGTACTACTATTTCGGATTGATGCATTTCAGTTAAAAGACCTGAAGTAGCAAAGCCTTGGGTAAAAATACTACTTGGCGCGGTTATTGCGCTTAAATAATTTTTATGTTTTTTAAAATACGGAACCATATGAATAATGGAGAAACTCCATGAAAGAAAAATTAATGATTCATATAAATCACTTAACGGGAAATGTCCCGAATAAATCCAACGAGTGACTAATAATCCTGTTATACAGAAAAAAGTAGCTATCATGCCTTTTTCTGACGAATCGTATAGTCCTACGATTTCATCGACCGATAAGCTTATCAAAAAAATTGTAATTACAATTGAAACGATCGAAAAGGATATATGAGTTAATATATGTTCTAAAGTGGAAAATATCATAAAAATTTTTTAATTTAATTAAAATGAAAAATTGGGGTAAACCAATTCTACGGAATTGAAATCAGGAATTGAATTTATTATAGGACTTATTCTATTTGTTTTAGAAGATGCCATGCCGCCACTCGGACTCGAACCGAGATGCTCTAGCACTGCTTCCTAAGAGCAGCGTGTCTACCGATTTCACCATAGCGGCGTACTCAAAATAATAATAATCTATTATTATTTAATCGTCGAGATTGAAGGAGTCAATTCAATTCAATATTTTTTTTCATTCAAAGTGATGAGAAAGAACTCATTTCGTTTCAATATGGATTGAAGCGTTCCCCATAAAAATCTTTATTATCATTTTATTTCATTTTTGAATTCAAATGGAAGGTGTCCGTTTTTTATTTAACAGAGACGTTTTCATCGTTTATGCTCGCCTAAAATTGAGATCTTGTAACTAAATAGTTATGACTTCAATCCAAGGATAAAGATAGAACTCAAAAAAAAAGTTATTTTTCATTTTTGAATCTTAAAATTCATTTATCATTTATCTGATTTTATGAATCTTAGATTCACTTTTTTTTTATCAATGAACAAAAAAAAGTCTTTTTATGGATCACAGTACAGTGTGACATTCAAAATTTTTTTTTAACTATTTGTAATTTGTAGAACTTTGTATTAACCCTTAGGTTGGTTTTTCGTCCTGTAAAGAATTTTATTTAGGATTTAGAAAACTAATTCGATATTGGCCTGAACTGAACATCTTGTCTAACAAAAAACTTTTTTTGTAATTTAATTATTTATTATGATATGACAGATAAGTGTACCGATGAGGAAAATAAGAATCCCCACCGGATAAAACATATTCAAAAAAAAGTGAAACCTTGTGTCTTTTTTTTTTTTTAAAAAAAAAAAAAAGTACCATTTTCAGATTAAGATTATTTAATCGAGTGTTTGACTATTTAATTGTCGCACAAAAAAGCTTTTTGAATTCCCGGTAGAAAGAGACTTCGCTAAGGAAAAAGCTTTCAACGCTGCCCAATATACCTTCCCTTTCCAAATGTTTTTACGAATACGTTTTTTTGAGATAGAAGTACGTTTTTTTGGAACTGCCATGAAAAATTTGAAAAAGTTATTCATTTCTCTAGTTGAATGTGAAAGACATCTATTGGTCAAACAATTCCATTTTTTCTTTTTTTTTTTTTATATCAAAGTAATGTATTAACTACTCTATTTTGGTATAATTATTTGCTCTATGGAAAAAAAAAAAAACCAATCCTTTCCTAACAAATTTCAAATTACTCAAATTACTTTCGTTTTTTATTTATTCGCGTAAATTCTAAGTAAAAAAAGGTGCAAATACCTTCAGAGAGAAAAGCGGAGAATTTGGAGTCATAAGTAGTGTTCATAGTAATATTCGATCTCGTGAGTTATGTGCGGAATATTTTTTTTGAGACAAAAAAAATTCGGGCTAGAATTGTCACTCAAGGTAAAATTATTATTATCTTTTTTTGGAATTAGGCCAAGAAAAATATGTCTTTTATTCGAATAGAAGATAATCAATTCTACTAAGAATTAGTTAATGATTATGAATAAACGAATTGAGCCGGCTTTGTCTGTTGTTCCCAATCATCTATGAGATCAAACAATTCCATTTTTTCTTTTTTTTTTTTTATATCAAAGTAATGTATTAACTACTCTATTTTGGTATAATTATTTGCTCTATGGATATAAATTATCGTAATACGTAATAATAATTGAATTTTTTTCTGCATTTTCCTAAAAATCTTACTTAATATTCAATATTAATAAAATGAATTAGTGTGTTATTTCATTTTAAATATAAATAGTAACTTGATCATATTCATATCATTTGACCAATTCGAACTTCTTGATTTGAATATTTGAAGTA